CAAATAAAGCTTTTCTTTATCTTTACTTCATGTGTAACATAGTTATTATCCTTTGTTTAATTGGGAGAGATGGCTGAGTGGACTAAAGCGTCGGATTGCTAATCCGTTGTACGAGTTATTTGTACCGAGGGTTCGAATCCCTCTCTTTCCGTTTCTTCTGATGACTTGAGATTTTCTTTCGAATTCGAAAGAAAATCTCGAACACTTTTTTATCATAGTATAGTTAAATATCTAGAATAGATAAAATCATAAGAAAATCAAGCAACAAAACAACGAAAAATTCATTATTTTTTTTTATTCTTCACGGCCAGGATTCCGCCCCGGATCATTAGATAGGAATCCAAAGATGAAGAGAGAAACAAAGAATATCACCACTGTGTAAACGAAGAGTTTGAGAGTAAGCATTACAAAATCTCCAAGATAAGATCATTTTTGGTAAAAAGGGAATAGATTATCCATTTTTATACCACACATTCCATTTTGACACCAAACCAAGAAATAAAGTAGTTTCTATAAAAGAAACTCATTTTCATTTTAATAAATTTATTTGTAATAAGACTCTTTCGGTATTAAAATTATCTTTCATGTGCACAATTCATTATTGTGGGACCCTTCTATGGGGTCCTTGTTTACTGGAAGTAGAAGTTCAGACTGAGGTGAGGAAATGAGGGGATGGGATTTAAATTCATCGCGCTTATCCAAGAATTTCCGTGTTTGAATTGAGGGTTTACTTTACAATGTAAGACTTATCTGATCTTATCAATTGATTGTTAGAATCTTTTTTTATTGAATAAATCATGAATGTTTGTAGGACAGTATTAAAGATCTTATCGAAAACTTACAGCAGCTTGCCACACAAAGGCTAAGAGCAAAAAGAACAAAGGTATGACTGGCATAACATCTACGATTGGATTGAAAAAAGCGTAAGCCTCTGGCAATTTGGCAAAGAAAAAATTACTAGGAAGTATAGAATTAAGATAGATACAGATCAAACTAAAGGTATTAAGCATAAAAAATGTTTCATTCTTGTAAATAATTGTATTTTGATTGAGTTATCGATATAAGATTAAAAATTTTAAATAGACCAAAAATCCTTCTTTGACTAACCCAATCAAAAATCCTTAAACTTTCAAACGAAAATGGAAGGAATCATACTTTCATACAATATCTTAATTGAATTATATGTAATGATCAATAAATTCAGTTTAAATTTACAACTACACGTGGCAAATCTTATCAATAATCTAATGGATTCCATAAAGATTTGGGCCAGGAATTGACGAACAATCAACACCTAGATTAGTGTTTATTATAAATCTAAATGGGGCGTGGCCAAGTGGTAAGGCAACGGGTTTTGGTCCCGCGATTCGGAGGTTCGAATCCTTCCGTCCCAGAGCCATACAATTTAGTTTATTCGTGTTCTTTAGAAATTGTTTATGTTTAATAATTAATAATATGAGTTAATAAAATTCAATTCTTGTTGAGACTTCTCCAGATCAGATTTTCAGATAAATACCCATACATTATGACATAAAATAGAAAAAAAAGACTAAAGTATATATTATTATGTATCGATTGAGCCAATGATTATTCATGATTCCATATTGAATCAATTCCCTACCGGTTCCAAACTAGAGGAGAGGAGTGTTATGGTAAAACTTCGTTTAAAACGATGTGGTAGAAAGCAACGTGCGACTTGAAAGACACGATCGGTTGTGGATTCTTACAGCCACCATTTTTGATATAGGAATTTTGAGGTGCTCTTGGCTCGACATAGTTTGTTCCGTTTTACTAAAACCCCCATTTAATTGGTTGTGGGTTAAAGTAAATAGTACACGATGGAGCTCGAGCGGAAAGAATTAATTCTTTTCTCAGAGGTAAGGATCTAGGGTTAATGTCAATTAATAAGTTGTAACAACTTCGTAAACATATCTTCGATATAGAAATAAAAAAGATTTAATTCTAACAAAATCTCCCCCCCCCTTTTTTTTTTTTTACTATTTCGATAAAAAGTGTATCACACGGGAATCAAGCGTTCGTATGATTCTTCGATATTCAATAAATAAAAAAAAAAAGGTATGTTGCTGCCATTTTGAAACCATTAAGGATCACCGAAGTAATGTCTAAACCTAATGATTCAAAATAAAGATAAACGATCCTGGAACAAGAAAACGCCAATTTCAATTGTCTCAACAATTTGAGCAGAATAGAATAAGGAATACAAAAAATTGGCTATAGATAGCTCAATAAATGAAATGCCAAGGACTCGGGATTTTTTTCCTTTGAACTCTTTGATAATTATCCAACTTGAGTTATAAGTACGAATGGTTTTTTCGGTCAAGGAAGAATAAAAAGGAATAAAAAAATAAATAGAATAGATAGTGTAGTGTAATTTAATTGAATTGATGATTTTAGGGATCTATTTGCCACTATATATACTATGACATAAATTAGAATCATTCTTTCTCGAGCCGTACGAGGAGAAAGCCTCTTATACGTT